CTGTAATTTTGAAAATGAACGTTTAAATGTCCTTCAAAAGTAAGTAAATAAATCCGACACATATAAAATGCAGTTAATCCCGCCGTAGACCAAGCTATTATTGCAAAAATAGGTGAATACAACCAACTATCATTAAGGATTTCATCTTTGGACCAAAAACAAGCAAGGGGTGGAATACCGCAAAGAGAAAGTGTACCTAATAAAAAAGAATTTTTAGTAATTGGTACATGTTTTGTTAAACCTCCCATAAGTACCATGTTCTGGCTTTTTTCTGGACAATATCCAACAAGAGTTTCCATCGAATGAATAACAGATCCCGATCCTAAAAACAATAATGCTTTGGAATAAGCATGAGTAATCAAATGAAATAAAGCACTGCGATAAGACCCCATACCTAGAGCTAACATCATATAACCCAATTGAGACATTGTAGAATAGGCTAAACCCCTCTTAATGTCTTTTTGAGCAAGAGCTAAAGTAGCTCCTAAAAAAACTGTTATTATCCCTATAAAAGAGATAAAATTCATGATGTGGGGTATGACTATGAAAAGAGGCATAAGTCGAGCTACAAGAAAAATTCCTGCTGCTACCATCGTAGCAGCATGTATAAGAGCTGAAATAGGGGTCGGCCCTTCCATTGCATCAGGTAACCATACATGAAGGGGAAATTGTGCAGATTTAGCAATAGCACCGCCAAATAATAGAACAGCGCACAAAGTAACAAATAAAAAATTGACCTCATTAGTAGAAATCAAGTTATTTAATATTTGGAATAAATCACGAAATTCGAAACTTCCTGTTACCCAATAAAACCCCAAAATGCCTAATAATAAACCAAAATCACCAACACGATTAGTTACAAACGCTTTTTGACAAGCCTTTGCTGCAACAGGTCGTGTGAACCAAAATCCTATTAATAGATACGAACACATTCCAACCAATTCCCAAAAAATATAAATTTGTATCAAATTTGAACTAGTAACTAATCCCAACATGGAAGTACTGAAAAAACTCATATAAGCAAAAAATCTCAGATATCCATGATCATGAGACATATAATTATCACTATAAATAAGAACTAAAATTCCAACAGTAGTGATTAATATTGACATAATAGAAGTAAGTGGATCGATTAAGTATCCGAATTCTAAAGAAAAATCATTATTGATAATCCAAGACCATACATATTGATAGACAGAACTGCTATTTATTTGCTGAATAGACAGATTCATGGAAAAAATCATGACTATACTTAACAATAAAACGCTCTGAAAAGCCCACATACGACGAAGACTTTTTGTTGCCGTCGGAAAAAGAAGAAGTCCCACCCCTATTAACATAGGAACTGGAAGTGGAAGAAAAGGTATTATCCACGCATATTGATATGTCTGTTCCATAAAAAAAGTTTTTTATTCTTAATTAATTGTTTCCGATTCACCGGATCTTACCTCTTTCGAAAAAGTCACTAAAAAATCAAGATATGCACTAATTTATTTAAATTTAATTTCATAATTTTAATTTTATATTAGTATTTATTTTGAGTCTTTTCAAAATCGTTCAAATATTCAAAACAAGAAGTTACAATTGGAGAAATGATATGACCAAGTGCCATATATAAAATATAAATAAAAAGAATATAAATAGGAAATATAATATAAAATATAAATAAAAAGAATATAAATATAAATAAATATATTATTACGAGAAATTATCATAATAATTAATAATCGTAATAATAATTAATAAAAATAATAAAACAATTTAGGCTAAAAAGAGTACTGATGCTGATATGAATTATATGAATTATAGGATTAACTAAGGTCATTGGTCTAATGAAAAAAACTCTTTATTTTAGTTACTTTATTTCAACTCATTAACTAATTCATTATGGGATTGATTGTTTTCCATTTCAATCAAAACAATTTCTTAGTAAAGTTTAGAAGATTATAGATCTAAAATGAACTTTTTTTATCAAAAAAACAGATCTTTCTTACTAGTCTCATTCGAATTTGAAAATGGAATTTAGGTGTATTTTTTCTCAAGTTTTACTAAAAAAAGATTACTAAAAAAAGACTCACGTTTTTAGGCAAAAGTTTACAATCCTTTGAGGTATTTTATTACATGTAAATAAAGTATAGAATAAAAATAAAGGTCTTTTAGGCTCTTTATTTATTTTATTAAGTTTGATTTCTATCACATAGCAGATTCTAAAGATATAACTTTGAGATATAAACAACGAGAATTAAGAGTTCCAAACCAAAAATTTTTGGTTTTACGAATAGTGTATGGAATCAAAAATTTTTTATGTTATTTCGAGTCATTTTTGATCAAATTTTTACAGATATATCTATATATATCTATATTTCTTTTTTATGAAGAGAATCTTTTTTAGAGAAAAATAGATCATGAATAAGAAAAAATAATTGGTTTTGAACAATAGATGTCTTTCACATCCAACTATAACAATGAGTAACTTCTTCATTTTTAAATGGCAGTTCCAAAAAAACGTACTTCGATATCAAAAAAGCGTATTCGTAAAAATATTTGGAAAAGGAAAGGATATTGGGCAGCGTTAAAAGCTTTGTCATTAGGGAAATCTCTTTCTACCGGGAATTCAAAAAGTTTTTTTGTACGACAAACAACTAAGTCCTAAAAGATTGGAATAATCAGAATGGATTTGACTCAAAAAATTGGATCAGTAATTATCTATTATCTATATTTGTTAATATCTATATCTATATTTCTATATCTATATTAAATAATAAAACAATTGGCAGTCCTAGACTTTTAATCTTATCTTATTCTTTTCTTATAAGATAAGATAAAAATTCTTGTATTTTCTGAAATCTAAAGAAATAAAAAATATTGTATTTTTTTAGTATATTTTCAATCAGATTTTGGTGGTGGGGAGTCTTATTTTCCCCATCGACCTTTACAATAATGATAATGAAAAATTTTTATCTTTCTCGGGAAGGGCAGATATAAGATTTTTAGTTAAAATTAATGAATTGTTGAAACTAATTGATTTCATGTTAAAAATTTTTGGATAACTTTCTTACTTCTTCATTTATTTACTATTTTACTATATGGAATATGGAATGTATTTATCATATATCTACAACTTTCAGTCCAATCAATAAAAAAACTTCATTGTTGAGATATTATGTACAAGTGTCAATTTGGAGTAGTCAAAAATAGACATATTTTAGATTCATTGATAAAATTTCTTTTTTTTTTTTTTCTGAAATCTGATAAAGCAGAAATAATGACAATAATAATAAAAGTAAAAAATGAAAAAAATTTTTTTCGCGAGAATTCTCTAGTTGCAAGAATTCTATTTTTCTATTTTTGGCTAATATATATATAAACTACTTGAATCTTTACTAAAAAAACTTATTTGAGTGAATTGACTTATTCAATCTCGACGATTGAATATAAATAGGCTATTATGAGTTCGAGCAAGCCGCTATGGTGAAATCGGTAGACACGCTGCTCTTAGGAAGCAGTGCTAGAGCATCTCGGTTCGAGTCCGAGTGGCGGCATGCCATCTTCTAAAAGAGATCCAATACATCCTATAATAAAAATAAATAAAATTCCCTATTTCTATTTATTAATTAAATTTATATGGGGATTCCCTCCCCCTTTTTCATTTTTATGATGATGATATTTTCAACTTTAGAGCATATATTAACTCATATTTCCTTTTCTATTGTTTCAATTGTAATTACAATTCATTTGATAACCTTATTTGGCAATGAAATCATAACATATGATTCGTCAGAAAAGGGAATGATAGCTACTTTTTTATGTCTAACAGGATTATTGCTCACCCGTTGGATTTCTTCGGGACATTTCCCGCTAAGTGATTTATATGAATCATTAATTTTTCTTTCATGGAGTTTCTCCCTTATTCATATAGTGCCTTATTTCAAAATAAGAAAAAATTATTTAACCACAATAACTGCTTCAAGTACTATTTTTACCCAAGGTTTTGCTACATCGGGTCTTTTAAATGAAATACGGAAACCCACAATATTAGTACCCGCTCTACAATCGGAATGGTTAATAATGCACGTAAGTATGATGATATTAAGCTATGCGGCTCTTCTTTGTGGATCATTATTATCAGTAGCACTTCTAGTCATTACATTTAGAAAGATTTTTTATAGTTCTAAAAGTAATAATTTATTAAAATTAAATGAGTCATTTTCGTTTGGTGAAATCCAATACAAGAATGAAAGAAACAATATTTTTTATGCTAAGAATTATTACAAGGCTCAATTGATTCAACAATTAGATTTTTGGAGTTATCGTGTGATTAGCCTAGGATTTATCTTTTTAACCATAGGTATTCTTTCAGGAGCAGTATGGGCTAATGAAGCATGGGGATCATATTGGAGTTGGGATCCAAAGGAAACTTGGGCCTTTATTACTTGGATCGTCTTCGCAATTTATTTGCATACTCGAACAAATAAAAATTTGCAGGGGGCAAATTCCGCAATTGTGGCGACTCTAGGCTTTCTTATAATTTGGATATGCTATTTTGGGGTCAATCTATTAGGAATAGGGCTACATAGTTATGGTTCATTTACCTTAACCTCTAGTTAACTTCAAGAAAAGTTCTTCCGAATATAAACAGAGTTCAATGCGGTGTATATAAAACACCTTTGTATCAACCGGCCAGAACCATGTGAATCAAGTAGTGTAGTGATTCACGCGGTTCTTGCAAAGACCAAGGATATTGGGTGAAAATTCAAATTCATATTTTGTTTTTACTTGAATTTTAAATTTAAGATTTAAGAGAAGAAAAATCCTTCTTTTTTTTCATTAGCCAACCGACTCTTAAAAATGAAAAAAATGATAGGATTTCTTTTTCTTTAACAAAACTATCTATAAAAATAATTAGATAGAATACCTTCAACCTTGTCAACTGATAGTGAAAGAACAAAATCAGGATACATACCAATACCTATTACAGGTAAAAAAATGGAGATGGAAAC